AGAAAGAATAAAATGGGTTATTACAAATATTCTATTTATAAAAAAAATAATAAAAGAACTCTCAAAAATGAACCCAATTCTACTAGTTGGATTAAGAGAAATAGAACTATATGAATTGAGTGAAAGCAAAAAAGAAAAAAAATTGATAATCGATAATGAAATAATTCATGAACCGTCCATTAACATTCAATCTACAAATTGGACAACTTTTTCATTAACAAAAAAAAAAATACAAGATTTAACTGATAGAACAAACACAATTATAAATCAAATACAAAAAATTTCAAAAGACAACAAAAAAGGATTTATAAGTCCACATATAAATATTAGTTCTAACAAAATGAGTTATGATGATAAAAGAGTGGAATCACCAAAAAAGATTTTGCGGCTATTAAAAAGAAGAAATATTAGACTAATACGTAAATCAAATTATTTTATAAGATTTTTCATTGAAAGAATATATATAAATATATTTTTATTTATCAGTAATATTCCTAGAATAAATGGACAACTTTTTTTTTATTTTTTTGAATCAAGAAAAAAAGATTTTAATAAATATAGCTCCTATAATTCCTATAATAACTATATTTACAATAATGAAATAAATCAAGAGAAAATTGATAAAACAAATCAAAATAGAACGCAGTTTATTTCGACTATAAAAGAGTCACTTTCTAATTCTAATATTAATAATAAGAACTTACAAACTTTTTGTGACTTATCTTATTTGTCACAAGCATATGTCTTTTACAAATTATCACAAAGCCCGGTTTTTAACTTTTTGAATTTATATAAGTTAAGATTAAGATCTGTCTTTCAATATAATGGAGCATCTCTTTTTCTTAAGAATGAAATAAAAAATTATTTCCTTGGAACACAAAAAATATTTCATTTCGAATTGAGACATAAGAACCCCCCCAATTCTGAAATAAATCAATGGAAAAATTGGTTAAAGGGTTATTATCAAAATAATTTATCTCAGTCTAGATTAGTACCACAAAAAAAAAAAAGTAGAAATAGCATAAATCAACACTCTATACCTCAAAATAACCATTTAAACAAATGGGATTCATATGAAGAAAACCCATTAATTAACTTTAAATCCGAAAAAAAAAATGTTAAAAAACAATATAGATATGATCTTTTATCATATAATTTTATTAATTATGAAGATAAGAAAAATTCGTCTATTTATAGATTACCATTACAAGTAAATCATAACCAAGCGGTTTTTTATAATTACAACGAACATAAACGAAAAATCTTTAATATGCTAGTAGGTATCCCTGTCAATAATTATCTAGTAGAAGATAATATTATAAATAGAAAAAAAAGAAAGACCAATTCGGATAGAAAAGATTTTGATTGGATAATTCTCAATTTTTGTCTTAGAAAGAAGATGGATATTAGGGCCTGGATCAATATGGATAGTGACACCAACAGTAATAAATATACTAAGACTAGGGCTAATAATTATCAAATAATTGATAAAATCGACAAGAAAGGTCTTTTTTATCCCACGATTCATCAAAATCAAGAAATGAACCCATCCAATCAAAAAAAAAAACTTTTTGATTGGATGAGAATGAATGAAGAAATACTAAGTTGTCCCATATCGAATCTCGAACTTTGGTTTTTCCCAGAATTTTTGATACTTTATACTTCGTATAAGATTAAACCATGGTACATACCAATCAAATTTCTACTTTTAAATTTTAATGTAAATGAAAATGCCAGTGAAAATAAAAAAACGACAGGAAAGAAAAAACGAGATATTTTTCTATCAATATTTTCAAATGAAAAAAAATATCTTGAATTAGAAAAAAAAAATAAAAATCAAGGAGAAAAAGAATGCACAATCAAAACAGATTTTGAATCAACTCTCTCAAACCAAGAAAAAGATATTGAAGAAAATTATGTAGTATCAAAGATTAAAAAAAATAAAAAACAATCCAGGACCAACATGGAAGCGGAGTTTTATTTCTTACTAAAAAGATATTTGCTTTTTCAATTGAGATGGGACGATTCTTTAAATAAAAAAATGATCGATAACATCAAAATATATTGTTCCCTGCTTAGACCGATAAACCTAAGAGAAATTACTATAGCCTCTATTCAAAGGGGAGAAATAAATCTGGATCTTATAATGATTCAGAAAAATTTCACTCTTACAGAATTGATTAAAAGGGGAATATTACTTATCGAACCAGTTCGTCTGTCTATAAAAAATGAAGGACAATTTATTATGTATCAAACTCTAGGTATCTCGTTGGTTCATAAGAGTAAGCACACAATTAATCAAAGGTATCGCAAAAAAGGCCTTGTTGATACGAAGAATTCTGATGAATTCATTTCAAAACATCAAAAGATGACTGAAAATAGAGACAAAAATCATTATGATTTGTTTGTTCCGGAAAGTATTTTATCCCCTAGACATCGTAAAGAATTGAGAATTCTAATTTGTTTCAATTCTAGGAATAGAAATGGTATGCCTAGCAATGCATTTTTTTGTAATGAAAATAAGGTAAGGAGTCTAGTTTTGAATAAAAGCAAAATAAATAAAAATACACTAATTAAATTAAAGTTCTTTCTTTGGCCTAATTATCGATTAGAAGATTTCGCTTGTATGAATCGCTATTGGTTTGATACCAATAATGGCAGTCGTTTCAGTATGGTAAGGGTACATATGTATCCGCAATTTAAAAATGAACTGAGCCGTGTACTGGAAAAAAGTGAAATAGGGATTGATTTTATTTACCGTACTTTATTGCGTATATGAAGACAAAAAGATGCACACATGTATTGTTTTACATTCCATTATAATACATGATAATAATTCAATGACATATCAATATCTAGAAATGATATAAAAATCTTCTTAGTTTATTGTTAAATTTTAGGTATAATTTTTTATCTTTTGTGAGTGCAGACAACTATCTTTTTTTTTATTTACCTACTCTTTAAAATTGGGAATTATTAACAAAATTAAGATTATTGTATTGTCTATGCCAAAAAAAAAAATGAGTATAATTATTATTATTATTATTGATCAATAAAAATATCTAGCAATAGCAATAAAGGCCGGCGGGGAGGGGGGGGGAAGATTTCATTTTATGGTAAAAAAATCATTCATTTCGGTTATTTCAAACGAAGAAAAAGAAGAAAACAGGGGGTCTGTTGCATTTCAAATACTAAGCCTCAGTAATAGGATACTCAAACTTTCTTCCCATTTGGAATTGCACAGAAAAGACTATTTATCTCAGAGAGGCCTCCGTAAAATTTTGGGAAAACGCCAAAGGATGCTGTCTTATTTGTCAAAGAAAAATAGAATACGTTATAAAGAATTAATTAATCAGTTAGATATTCGGGAATCAAAAACACGTTAATTTTAATTTGAAGAGGCTTTTTGAATTATTGAATTATTTGATTTATTAGATCTTGACTTTTATTTTAATGAACTTATTTTCGCTTTTCAGTAATTTATGAAAGAATGAATCGAGGAAAAAGAGAACCTTATGAATATACCAGCTACAAGAAAAGACCTCATGATAGTAAATATGGGTCCCCACCACCCATCAATGCATGGTGTTCTTCGCCTCATTGTTACTCTCGATGGTGAAGATGTTATTGACTGTGAACCAATATTAGGCTATTTACACCGAGGAATGGAAAAAATTGCGGAAAACCGAACAATTATACAATATCTGCCTTATGTAACACGTTGGGATTATTTAGCTACTATGTTCACAGAAGCAATAACGGTAAATGGACCGGAGTTGTTGGGAAATATCCAAGTGCCTAAAAGAGCCAGCTATATAAGAGCAATTATGTTGGAGTTGAGTCGTATAGCTTCTCATCTGTTGTGGCTTGGTCCTTTTATGGCAGATATTGGGGCACAGACTCCTTTCTTCTATATTTTTAGAGAAAGAGAATTAGTATATGATCTATTTGAAGATGCCACCGGTATGAGAATGATGCATAATTATTTTCGTATCGGAGGAGTAGCGGCTGATTTACCTCACGGCTGGATAGATAAATGTTTAGATTTTTGCGATTATTTTTTAATAGGAGTTACTGAATATCAAAAACTTATTACCCGAAATCCTATTTTTTTAGAACGAGTTGAAGGAGTAGGCATTATTGGTAGAGAGGAAGTAATAAATTGGGGTTTATCAGGACCAATGTTACGAGCTTCTGGAATACAATGGGATCTTCGTAAAGTTGATCGTTATGAATGTTACGACGAATTTGATTGGGAAGTACAGTGGCAAAACGAAGGAGATTCATTAGCTCGTTATCTAGTCCGAATTGGTGAAATGACAGAATCCATAAAAATTATTCAACAAGCTCTAGAAGGAATTCCGGGGGGGCCATATGAGAATTTAGAAATCCGATACTTTGATAGAGAAAGGAATCCAGAATGGAATGATTTTGACTATCGATTTATTAGTAAAAAACCTTCTCCTACATTTGAATTGCCGAAACAAGAACTCTATGTGAGAGTTGAAGCCCCAAAGGGAGAATTGGGAATCTTTTTGATAGGAGATCTGAGTGGTTTTCCTTGGAGATGGAAAATTCGTCCGCCGGGTTTTATCAATTTGCAAATTCTTCCTCAGTTAGTTAAAAGAATGAAATTGGCTGATATTATGACAATATTAGGTAGCATAGATATCATTATGGGAGAAGTTGATCGTTAAAATGATAATTGATACACCAGAAGTACAAGATATTAATTCTTTTTCTAGATTCGAATTTTTAAAAGAGACCTATGGAATTATATGGACCCTTATTCCTATTTTTACTCCTGTATTGGGAATCACAATAGGTGTACTAGTAATTGTATGGTTAGAAAGAGAGATATCCGCAGGGATACAGCAACGTATTGGACCTGAATACGCCGGACCTTTGGGAGTTCTTCAAGCTTTAGCAGATGGGTCAAAGCTACTTTTCAAAGAAAATATTTTTCCAGCTAGAGGAGAAACTCTTTTATTCAGTATCGGACCGTCCATTGCGGTTATATCCATTTTAGTAAGCTATTCAGTAGTTCCTTTTAGTTCTCACCTTGTTTTAGTGGATCTCAATATCGGTGTTTTTTTATGGATTGCCATTTCAAGTATCGCTCCCATCGGCCTTCTTATGTCAGGATACGGTTCAAATAATAAATATTCTTTTTTAGGTGGTCTACGAGCTGCTGCTCAATCGATTAGTTATGAAATACCATTAACTTTATGTGTATTATCAATATCTCTACGTGCGATTCGTTAAGATATAAAGTGGTCTCTATTCCTTCCTTTCTAGGAAAAAAGGCGGAATAATTTGAGTAAATATCTTCATTTTTTATTCATTATTCAGATGGATGAACTAAATCAGATAGTTATATGAGTGAAAGAAAACAGCTTATATAATATATATATTATATAAATATAAATTCGCAGTAAAAAAAGTGAGTCTCATTTTCTATGTATAAGAGTTAGAGAGTTGAGCGGAAATAAACATAAGCATAAGAAAGCGGTTGCCCCAAGATTGGGTGATTCGTCATCCTGACTTGAAGCGGGTTCAAAAGATCAACCATAGTGAGTTTTCACTATCCTTTGTATGTATTCTCATACATGTATTACCTTAACGGATGATTGAACAAAAACGAGTGGATGGTTAGAAACACCAAGATACACAAAGGATTAGTAATGAAAATTATGTAAAAGAATATTTCTGCATAATATACAAAGAATATTAATTGAGGCTTTATGTTGGTAGAAATGATCAGGCAGTACTCCCGATGATTCCGATCCAGAGTATGCTCCTATTCGTCGATTAAATAAATGACTATTGGAAACGAAATAATCCTTTATTGATTTCTTTTTTATTTTGTAAGTCTCCTTTTTCCAGAAACAGAAAGAAGAATAGAAACGAAAAAAATATTTTTTTTATTCTTTCTTTATACTTTTATCCTTTCCTTTCTATATCCATATTTATATAGATATAGATAGAATTCATATCATAACTTCTAAATTAATGTATAATTCTTTTTCATAAGTGAAAAGGACGAGTTATTTCAATTTTTATAAGTTAGAAGGAGTATTTCATTGAAGAAATAAGTTATTACTCAACAAAGAAAAATTGAAATTATTATTGAAATCATTAAATAAAGGATGAGATCAATTCAGAAGTACTTTGATTTTTCTATTTTTCATTATTATATTATTATACATATATAATAATGAAAGCAGAACAGACAGAATTAAATTGGTCTAATTCGGGATCGTACAATAAATTTTTACCTTATCCATCGTATAAACATATCAAGATAAAATAATATTGACCTGATCCCTAGATTTATTTATGGTCCTCAAGGAGCCGTATGCGGTGAAAATCTCATGTACGGTTCTGGACTAGCGATGGTAACAGTGATGGTATCACCGACTATGATTATCTAATAGTTCAAGTACAGTTGATATAGTTGAGGCACAATCAAAATATGGTTTTTGGGGATGGAATTTGTGGCGTCAACCTATAGGGTTTATTATTTTTCTAATTTCTTCCCTAGCAGAATGTGAAAGATTACCTTTTGATTTACCAGAAGCAGAAGAAGAATTAGTAGCAGGTTATCAAACCGAATACTCGGGTATCAAATTTGGTTTATTTTACGTTGCTTCCTATCTAAACCTATTAGTTTCTTCATTATTTGTAACAGTTCTTTACTTGGGCGGTTGGAATATCTCTATTCCGTACATATTTGTTTTTGATTTTTTTGAAATAAATAAAACATATGGTGTTTTTGAACCGACAATTAGTATGTTTATTACATTAGCTAAAACTTATTTGTTCTTGTTCATTCCTATCACAACAAGATGGACTTTACCTAGGCTAAGAATGGACCAGCTATTGAATCTTGGATGGAAATTTCTTTTACCTATTTCTCTCGGTAATCTATTATTAACAACTTCTTCCCAACTCTTTTCACTGTAAAAGAAGATGATATCCTATATTCTCAACTTGGATCAAACAAGAGAAATAAACAAACATAAAATTATTCATAATATATTCACAATATGTTCCCTATGATAACCGGGTTCATGAATTATGGTCAACAAACAGTACGAGCTGCAAGGTACATAGGTCAGAGTTTCATGATTACCTTATCCCACGTAAATCGTTTACCCATAACTATTCAATATCCTTATGAAAAGGTAATCGCCACGGAGCGTTTCCGCGGTCGAATCCATTTTGAATTTGATAAATGTATTGCTTGTGAAGTATGTGTTCGTGTCTGCCCTATAGATCTGCCCGTCATTGATTGGAAATTGGAAACTGATATTCGCAAGAAACGATTACTTAATTACAGTATTGATTTCGGAATCTGTATATTTTGTGGTAACTGTGTTGAGTATTGTCCAACAAATTGTTTATCAATGACTGAAGAATATGAACTTTCTACTTATGATCGTCACGAATTGAATTATAATCAAATTGCCCTAGGTCGTTTACCAATGTCAGTAATTGACGATTATACAATTCGAACAATTTTGAATTCTCCTCAAATAAAAAAATAAATAAATCCTTGATGAAAAAAAGATCTTGAATTACTAGGGGTCATTAAATAAATGAGTTTTTTCCTTTTGTTTGGTCTCAATAACTACAAACCTCAACTATTGATTGGTTAGTAAGAAGTACGTCGTAATTTGGATTGAAAGGATTGAAAATTCATTATCATTAATTACTATATCTGACATTATTTCGAAATGTATAGTTTCGTATTCGAACTACTCTATTCAGACTCTATTCATATAAAACATGAAATTAGTCCAATAACTGTACCCCACATTAATTCACACCCCTTAGGATTTAATTCAATTAGAAATTTATTATGAATCATCAACAATTTTTTCTGGTCTGGTCTCAATAAGGTCATGAAAAACATTTTGATTTATTTACCTCTTATTTTACATATAATGGATTTGCCTGGACCAATACATGATTTTCTTTTAGTCTTTCTGGGATTAGGTCTTATCTTAGGAGGTATAGGAGTAGTATTACTTAACAACCCAATTTATTCTGCCTTTTCGCTGGGATTAGTTCTTGTTTCTATATCTTTATTATATATTCTATCAAATTCATATTTTGTAGCCGCCGCACAACTCCTTATTTACGTGGGAGCTATAAATGTTTTAATCATATTTGCTGTGATGTTCATGAATGGTTCAGAATATTACAAAGATTTTAATCTTTGGACCGTTGGGAATGGGTTTACTTTGCTGATTTGTACAAGTATTTTTGGTTTACTAATAACTACTATTACGGATATATCATGGTACGGGATTATTTGGACTACAAGATTAAACCAGATTATAGAACACGATTTGATAAGTAATAGTCAACAAATTGGAATTCATTTATCAACGGATTTTTTTCTTCCATTTGAATTCATCTCGATAATTCTTTTAGCGGCTTTGATAGGTGCAATTACCGTGGCGCGCCAATAATAAATCTATAAAATTGGTAACAGCAATCCAAAATAAACTCCATTCTGTGTTATCACAATTATTTACCTTCAATTAGAATTTAAAATTGTTTATGTTTAAAATATAAAATAAAAATTCTTTTATTCGATCTATTACCAATATATTTCTTTCTTCCGTACTTTTTTTATATTATAGTCAATTGAATCTTTTCTATTATTGTTCATATTATATTGAAATGAATCGAAATTGATAAGGAGTTGGTCAATGATGCTCGAACATGTACTTGTTTTGAGTGCCTACTTATTTTTTATCGGTATCTATGGATTGATCACCAGCCGAAATATGGTTAGAGCTCTTATGTGTCTTGAACTTATACTGAACGCGGTTAATATAAATTTCGTAACATTTTCTGATTTTGTTGATAGTCGCCAATTAAAAGGAGATATTTTCTCCATTTTTGTTATAGCCATTGCAGCCGCTGAAGCAGCCATTGGACCAGCTATTGTTTCGTCAATTTATCGTAACAGAAAATCAACTCGTATCAATCAATCGAATTTGTTGAATAAGTAGTATGAATGATCAGTAGTAATATGAATGATAAGTAGTATTAACCATACAAATTAGAATATTCATAAATTCGAATTTAGTATGTATTATACATAATGTATGATCATGTTTGCGAAAATATAAGAAATCAAAGTATCTTAGTTCTCTCCCATGAGTCGAGCCGGAAGTAGATTGATTATCAAAATTCTGGCAAATATAAATCATTGATTCATCTGGTATCTAAATATATGATTCATTTACATACAAGTTTACTAGATCGAAAATTTATTATTAAAAAAGAAAAAAAAAAGATTATAGATCCAATGTCACATTCAGTAAAGATTTATGCTACGTGTATAGGGTGTACTCAATGTGTCCGAGCTTGCCCCACAGATGTATTAGAAATGATACCTTGGGATGGGTGTAAAGCTAAACAAATAGCTTCTGCTCCAAGAACAGAGGACTGTGTGGGTTGTAAAAGATGTGAATCTGCCTGTCCAACGGATTTCTTGAGTGTTCGAGTTTATTTGTGGCATGAAACAACTCGAAGTATGGGTCTAGCTTATTGATATTTTCCAAAAACCTACTTGAATACGACTACAATTTTCTTTTTTTTGCCTTTACCGACAAAAACCCGTGCTCAATATATTATATATTGAGCACGGGTTTTTCTGGTCCAAGTGTATCTTGTTTTTACCACGAATTATTTTCCTTGGTTAACGATAATTGTAGTTTTGCCAATATTTGCAGGTTCCCTAATTTTCTTTCTTCCTCATAGAGGAAATAAGGTAATTAGGTGGTATACTCTTTGTATATGTATAATCGAACTCCTTCTAACAACCTATGCATTCGGTTATCATTTCCAATTGGACGATCCATTAATCCAACTGACAGAGGATTATAAATGGATCGATTTTTTGGATTTTTCCTGGAGATTGGGAATAGATGGAATTTCGATAGGACCTATTTTGCTGACGGGGTTTATCACTACTTTAGCTACTTTAGCGGCTCGGCCAATTACTCGAGAATCCCGAGTATTCCATTTCCTGATGTTAGCAATGTATAGCGGTCAAATAGGACCATTTTCTTCTCAAGACCTTTTACTTTTTTTCATCATGTGGGAATTAGAATTAATTCCAGTTTATCTACTTCTAGCCATGTGGGGAGGAAAGAAACGTTTGTATTCAGCTACAAAATTTATTTTGTATACTGCAGGAAGTTCCGCCTTTTTATTAATGGGAATTCTAGGTATTTGTTTATCTGGTTCTAATGAACCAACATTAAATTTTGAAACATCAGCTAATCAATCGTATCCTGTAGCACTCGAAATGCTATTCTATATTGGATTTTTTATTGCTTTTGCTGTCAAATCGCCGATTATACCCTTACATACCTGGTTACCAGACACTCATGGAGAGGCACATTACAGTACTTGTATGCTTCTAGCTGGAATTTTATTAAAAATGGGAGCGTATGGATTGATTCGGATCAATATGGAATTATTACCTCACGCACATTCTATATTTTCTCCTTGGTTGATGATAGTCGGCACAATTCAAATAATCTATGCAGCTTCAACATCTCCTGGTCAACGTAATTTAAAAAAAAGAATAGCTTATTCCTCTGTATCTCATATGGGTTTCATAATTATAGGACTTGGTTCTATAAACGATACAGGACTTAATGGAGCCATTTTACAAATAATCTCTCATGGATTTATTGGCGCGGCGCTTTTTTTCTTGGCAGGAACGAGTTATGATAGAATACGTCTTGCTTATCTCGATGAAATGGGTGGAATGGCTATCACAATTCCAAAAATATTTACGACTTTCAGTATCTTATCAATGGCTTCTCTTGCATTACCGGGCATGAGCGGTTTTGTTGCAGAATTAATAGTATTTTTTGGAATACTTACTAGCCAAAAATATCTTTTAATGACAAAAATACTAATTACTTTTGTAATGGCAATTGGAATGATATTAACTCCTATTTATTCATTATCTATGTTACGACAGATGTTCTATGGATACAAGCTTTTTACTGCGACAAACTCTTATTTTGTCGATTCTGGGCCGCGAGAATTTTTTGTTTCGATCTCTATTCTTTTACCCGTAATAGCTATTGGTATTTATCCAGATTTCGTTTTCTCATTATCAGTTGACAAAGTCGAAGCTCTTCTATCTAATTCTTTTTATCCATCATTTTTGTGAGTAAACCAAAAAAGCAAACATAAATCAATCATATGATTTTAAAAAGTGTTTGTTCGACACTTAAAAATAAGTCCTTTTTTTTCTCCTAAGTTTGAGTAAAATAAATTGGAAGTTTATTATAACCAGGTATGTAATCCTGGGAGAACCCTTTGGATCAAATCAAAGGGTTCTCCCTGGATTACACGAAGTTTTATTTTATACACTTATGCTGTCTTATGTTTATTTTCTATTTATCAAGTCCTTTCTTTATCTTTAATTCAATTAGATGTTAATGTAAATGAACCATAACTATGCAACCCTATTCCTAATAAATTAACCCCAAAATAGCATATCCAAATTATAAAAAAGCCCATCGAGGCTACAATTGCGGAATTTACACTTTCAATATTTTTATTTGTTCGAGTATGTAAATAAATTGAAAATAGGGTCCACGTAATAAATGCCCAAGTTTCCTTCGGATCCCAATTCCAATATGATCCCCATGCTTCATTAGCCCATACTGCTCCCGAAAGAATACCTATGGTTAAAAAGATAAACCCTAGACTAATAATACGATAACTCCAAAGATCCAATTGTTGAATCAATTGAAACCTGTAATAATTCCTAGAAGAAAGAAAAAAAGTGTTTGGTAAAAGATTATTTTTTTCTCTCACGTATTGAATCTCGCCCAGGGAAAACGACTCATTTACGAGATTATTGATTTTACTAAAAATCCTTAGGAATTTTCGAAATGTAATGACTAGAAGAGCTAGTGATAATAATGATCCGCATAAAAGAGCTGCATAGCCCAATACCATCATACTTACGTGCATCATTAACCAATGGGATTGGAGAGCTGGTACTAATATTTCGGATTGATGCATTTCAGTTAAAAGGCCCGAAGTAGCAAAACCTTGGGTAAAAATAGCACTTGGCGTGGTTATTGCGTTTAAATTTAAATAGTTTTTATACTTTTTAAAATACGGAACCATATGAATAATGGAGAAACTCCATGAAAGAAAGATTAATGATTCATATAAATTACTTAATGGTAAATATCCTAAATAAATCCAACGAGTAATTAATAATCCTGTTATACAGAAAAAAGTAGTCATCATCCCCTTTTCTGACGAATCATATAGTCCTACGATTTCATCGACTAATAAGGTTATCAAATGAATTGTAATTACAATTGAAACGACCGAAAAGGATATATGAGTTAATATATGCTCTAAAGTTGAAAATATCATAAACAATTTTAAATTAAAATAAAGGAAAGTTCCTAAATTCCCAATTTTTAGGATAGGAATTAAAATTGGGAATTGAATTCCATATAGGACTTATTCTTTTAGAATATGTCATGCCGCCACTCGGACTCGAACCGAGATGCTCTAGCACTGCTTCCTAAGAGCAGCGTGTCTACCGATTTCACCATAGCGGCTTGTTCTAAATTATAATAACCTATTTTTATTTAATCGTCGAGATTGAAGTAGTCAATTCAATATATATTATATATATTTAGGAAAGAATTTAGGAAAGATTAAAATAAAAATTGTTGAATAAAAACTTTTTTAAAAATTAGAATTTTAACGTAACGATTTTAATAATAATCCGTATTTTTATTGGTCTATTTTTTAGTTATAGTGTTAGAATGTTCGTTTTATTTAACTTAACTACTGGGATTTTAAAATACTTTCTTTTTTTATGCTCGAATAAAATCTAACTGGATAGTTATAACCTCACCTCAATCTATGGATTGAACTCAAAACGTTCTTTATGACTTGCATTTTCTTTTGACTTAGTTTTTTTATAATTCATTTCTTACTGATTTATTTTATGAATCTTAAAAAATGCATTTTTTCGATGACATAAAAATAGGATTTTTATGTATCACGATTTTGTTAATATATGCAGGGGATTGTAACTCTTTGCATAGCTTTGTATTAAATGTCAGTGTTGGTTTTAATTGTGTAGAGAATTTGTCTTAAGATTTAGCAAACAAAATATTGGTAGGTTTTGGGCCAGGCTAGGTATATTATGTAATAAAAGATTTCAACTTATATCATAAGTATATCGTATTTCATATCATAATTGTAGCGTACTTAAAAAAAAAAAATCATTTTTATTTTATAAATCAATTTATGTATATTACTTAAGTATATATTTCTATATTAATTATAGAAATATATACTTGTTGATTGATCTTTCAGTGGAAACATAGGGTCTAAAATTGGTGTATTTTTTATATAATCGTATTTTTAGTATAATCACTTAAAAAAGGGTTTTTCTTAATTGAATTTGCTTAAATTAAAAATTAGGGATATATAGTAATAATAATTTATAGAAAAAATGGTTTAGAGAATTTTAAAACACATTTTAAACTTAATTAATTAATTTTGACTACAAATTATATATATATTCTTCTATAATTAGTTTAATTAAGTATAAATTAAGTATATTAGATATATTAAATACTAGAGTTATTATTTTATGGTATAAAATAATAAAAGAGAAAAATCTTTTATTCTTGAATCGATGGGGATTCTTATTTTCCCCACCCTAAAAACAATAAAGCATACTCAAAAGAAACGTTAATCCTGTGCTTGCGTTTATTCTTTTTTCAAACAAAAGAGTATAGTATTATAATTTATATTTAAATTTATATAATTTAAATTTAGTAGACACAAGAATCCTTTTTTATTATAAAAGCGAAACCACTTCAATTTACTATTGCTATTGATTCGGTCAAAACAAAACATTAGAGAATATCCATTTTTCCTTTTATTTCTATTTAGATATTTTTTATTATATATATTTATATATATTAATAGATAATAGAATACATAAATTTATAATATATAATTTATAATAGAATTATAAAATAAAAATATAATTATTAAGTTAATATAATTTATAGTTTTTATAATATAGTTTTTATAATCTTTTGAGTATTATTTAAAATTAAGATTTTATTTTATATAAATTAAGTATTTGTATTTTATTTTAAAGTATAAAATATTAATTTTCATTCTAAAATTCTAAAATGTAGTACTATATTACTTAAGAATTTACTTAAGAATATAATACAAATTTTTATAAATTTTTTTTTAACTTATAAAAAATTATAAAAATCTCCAATTATAAACAAATAAGACTGACTGCTTTTCGAGTCAGAACAACTCAGATTATTCCAATCTTTGATTATTTATTTGTTGCATAAAAAAAACTTTTTGAATTCCTTGTAGAAAGAGATTTACCTAACGAAAAAGCTTTCAATGCTGCCCAATATCCTTTCTTTTTCCAAATATTTTTACGAATCCGCTTTTTTGAGATAGAAGTACGTTTTTTCGGAACTGCCATTAAAAATTATAATAAGTTTTTAATCCCTATAGTTGGATGTCAAAGACATCTATTGTTCAAAACCAATTGTTTTTTTTCTTATTAATTATCTAGCTATCTATTTATTTTCTAGATTGTACTCCCTTCATAAAAATATGAATATAGAAAAATAGCGTAACTAAATAAATAAAAAAAGTACGGGGAACAAAAAAAAATAATAAAATAAAAAAGATTTTTATTTTTTCTATTCCCGACAATATCGAATAATTCATATTTAGTTTATTGGTCCTCTTATATCCTCATTCAAACCCATATCTATAAAATTGAAATTTGCTATGCCATATAAATCTAATAGATTAACGTTGATATGATAATCAAATAAAAACAAAAAAATACAAACAAAAAGATTATACCTTTCTTTATATCTCTATTTTATATCTCTGTCTAGTTTCTTTTTGTCGTCCTACATTGATTTATAGGTAATAAAAAGGGCAAAAATACATAATAAAAAAGATCCAAAGTTTTACTAAACCAACCCCTTGTATTAAATTAATATAAAAAAATAAAAAAATATTAAATCTAAGTAAAAAAATTACTATTTTTTTTCTTTTCTATGAATTATTAATTTAATTGGTCAAGCTCCCAAAAAGAGCAAGAGTATATATAATTTTAATTTTAAAATGTGCAAGAGACTAGTACTTAATCTGTTATCTCTTAAAAACTAAAAACGCCAAGATAAATAATTTTCTAAAAGATATCTTAGTAATTCCTCCTTTTAATTTTATGTTAAAGTTAAATTTTGGATGTCAGAGTTTGGAGATCAGAGCCTTTTCTAAAAAAATAAAAGTCTAATATTAAAATTATATTACAATAAAAGACAATCAATTAGTTCCAAAATAAATTTTCAGAATAACCCCAAAAGAAATAACTTTATTGGGGATAAGTTAGGTTTTTTTCTGATTCAGATCAAATACTGGTTTTGGTATAATTATTTATCTTTGCTTTATCAATATATAAATTAGTGTAATACGAAATAATAATGAAAATGGAGATTTCCATTTTCATTTTTTGGATATTCATCAAATTTGACTTAATAATAATATAATAATTGAATATTAATATTTAATATCAATATTACTATATAGTACTTTTTTTTTCATCGTTTTCAATAGTAATTTGTTCATATCATTTGACAAATTTTAACTTCTTTATTTGAAATATTTAAAATAGTTGAAAAAGATTCAGAATAATTATAAAATTCTAGATTTTATTTTGTCTATTTTAAGTTTTTATTTTATTAACTGACCCCTTATCATTTCAAAAGAAATAAGAACCGGTAAATCAGAAACAATTAATTAAGATAAAAATAAAAATACTTTTTGAATTTATTTTTATGGAATATATATATCAATATTCATGGATTATAGCTTTAATCTCACTTCCAGTTCCGATATTAATAGGAGTAGGACTTTTACTTTTTCCAACGGCAACAAAAGATCTTCGCCGTATGTGGGTTTTTCCAAGTGTTTTATTGTTAAGTATAGTTATGCTTTTTTCAACTTATCTAGTTATTCAACAAATAAATAAACCTTCTATCTATCTATCTATATGGTCTTGGACTATAAATAATGACTTTTCTTTAGAATTTGGCTATTTGGTTGACCCACTTACTTCTATTATGTTAATATTAATTACTACTGTTGGAGTTTTGGTTCTTATTTATAGTGACAATTATATGTCTTATGATCAGGGATATTTGCGATTTTTTGCTTATATTAGTTTATTCATTACTTCAATGGTAGGATTAGTTACTAGTTCTAATCTAATACAAATTTATTTTTTTTGGGAATTAGTTGGAATGTGTTCTTATCTATTAATAGGTTTTTGGTTCACACGACCTACTGCAGCAAATGCTTGTCAAAAAGCTTTTGTAACTAATCGTGTCGGAGATTTTGGTTTATTATTAGGAATTTTAGGTTTTTATTGGATAACGGGCAGTTTGGAATTTCGGGGTTTGTTTGAAATATTCAATAACTTGGTTTCTAATAATGAGGTTAATCATTTATTTGCTACTTTGTGTGCTTTTCTATTATTTGCTGGTGCAATTGCTAAATCTGCCCAATTTCCCCTTCATGTATGGTTACCCGATGCTATGGAAGGGCCTACCCCTATTTCAGCTCTTATACATGCTGCTACTATGGTAGCGGCTGGAATTTTTCTTGGAGCTCGGCTTCTTCCGCTTTTCATAGTTATACCTTATATAATGAATCTAATAGCTTTGATAGGTATAATAACATTATTTTTAGGGACCACTTTAGCTCTTGCTCAAAAGGATATTAAGAGGGGTTTAGCTTATTCTACAATGTCTCAATTGGGTTATATGATGTTGGCTCTAGGTATGGGTTCTTATCGGGCTGCTTTGTTTCATTTGATTACTCATGCTTATTCCAAAGCATTGTTGTTTTTAGGATCTGGATCTATTATTCATTCAATGGAAACTATTGTTGGATATTCTCCAGATAAAAGTCAGAATATGATTCTTATGGGGGGTTTAAAAAAACATGTACCAATTACAAAAACATCTTTTTTATTAGGTACACTTTCTCTTTGTGGTATTCCACCTCTTGGATGTTTTTGGTCCAAAGATGAAATTCTTAATGATAGTTGGTTGTATTCACCAATTTTTGCAATAATAGCTTTTTCCACAGCGGGATTAACTGCATTTTATATGTTTCGGATCTATTTACTTACTTTTGAGGGACATTTAAATGTTTATTTTCAAACTTACAGTGATAAAAAACGAAGTTCTGTTTATTCAATATCTTTATGGGGGAGAGAAGAGCAAAAGTGGATTAAAACAAAATTTCACTTATTACCTTTATTAACCATGAATAATAACAAAAGGACTTCTTTTTTTTTTTTTTAAAGAAATATCCAATTAATAGAAATGTAAGAAATATGAGGGGA